AATGAAGTGCCTGATTAAAGGGCTACCTTGATAGGGTAGATTAAGTAACTGGTGTTACCTTCATTATTCCTAATAGATTTGAACTATCCCTTAAAGTATCAAAAACTTTGGTGCACCATACACTAAGGAATAAGAAAGATAAGCTAATAAAGCTAATGGGTTCATACCCCATATATAGAGGTTCTACCCCTCTTCTCTCTAATGCTTAATAATCCAACAAAATTTTTATTTTTTATAACATTAATTAGTGGAACTTTAATCTCAACTTCAGCTAACTCTTGATTCGGGGCTTGAATAGGGTTAGAAATTAACCTCTTATCTTTTATCCCCCTAATAACAAATCATAAAAATTTATTCTCAACGGAAGCTTCCCTAAAGTATTTTTTAACCCAAGCCCTCGCTTCAGCCACCCTCTTACTAGCAGTAGTAATTAGTGCCTTAATTTATAGAAATCTAACTCCTTCAATTTTTGAATCCCACCTCATCCCTATATTAATTAGATCAGCCCTTCTATTAAAAATAGGGGCAGCTCCTTTCCATTTCTGATTCCCGGGGGTAATAGAGGGGTTAAACTGAATAAATGGTTTAACCCTAATAACCTGACAAAAAATTGCTCCCCTTATACTTTTATCTTATAATCTTAAAATTGATACATTTATAACAATAAGTATCATTTTATCAGTACTGATTGGCTCTTTAGGGGGATTAAACCAAACTTCTTTACGGAAAATTATAGCTTACTCCTCCATTAACCATTTAGGTTGATTAATTGCTGCTTTAGCTTTAAGAGAAAGAATTTGGGGGGTATACTTCAGAGTTTACACATTCTTAAGAACTGCAGTTATCTACATATTAAACACTTTTAAATTATTTCATGTGAATCAAATTTTTTCTCTAAATTATGTCGCCCCCGTAAAGAAATTCACCCTATTTACTACTTTCTTATCATTGGGGGGCCTCCCCCCTTTTTTAGGATTTTTACCTAAATGAATTGTCATTCAAGCAATAGTGCAATCTGGAATAATTTCATTAATTACAATCATAGTAACTTTAACATTAGTAACACTATTCTATTATCTCCGCACAAGATTCGGGGCCTTCATACTAACATACGCGGAACCTTTATGGAATACTATAATTAACCAAAATAGATCAACTAATCTTTTAATCCTAACCTTTTCAATAACTTCAACACTTGGATTAATTGTTTGTTCCATCCTATTCAATATTTTTTAAGGCTTTAAGTTAACGAAACTAATAGCCTTCAAAGCTATAAATAAAGAGGATATTCTTTAAGCCTTAGCAAACAAATTTTGCTCCTCTAGAATTGCAGTCTAATATCATTTTTATGACTATAAAGCTTTTGGTAGAAGAGGTGTTTCCTCCTAAATAGATTTACAATCTATCACCTAATTCTCAGCCATTCTACCGCGACAATGATTATTTTCAACAAATCATAAGGATATTGGAACATTATATTTTATTTTCGGAGCATGAGCAGGCATGGTTGGAACTTCACTAAGCCTTTTAATTCGAGCTGAATTAGGGCAGCCTGGTTCTTTGATTGGAGACGACCAAATTTATAATGTAATCGTTACTGCTCACGCCTTCGTAATAATCTTTTTTATAGTTATACCTATCATAATTGGTGGATTTGGGAATTGGCTAGTCCCTTTAATGCTTGGAGCCCCTGACATGGCTTTCCCACGAATAAACAATATGAGCTTCTGATTACTACCCCCCTCTTTAACTTTACTTTTAGCTAGAAGACTAGTGGAAAATGGAGCAGGTACGGGTTGAACAGTTTACCCTCCTTTATCGGCCGGGATCGCCCATGCGGGAGCTTCTGTTGATTTAGCAATTTTCTCCCTCCATTTAGCTGGGGTTTCATCAATCCTCGGGGCTGTAAATTTTATTACAACTGTGATCAATATACGTTCAAGAGGCATAACCCTCGATCGAATACCCTTATTTGTCTGAGCTGTAGTAATTACAGCTCTACTCCTTCTACTCTCTCTACCAGTTTTAGCAGGAGCTATCACAATGTTATTAACAGACCGAAATCTAAACACATCCTTTTTTGACCCAGCTGGGGGAGGGGACCCTATTCTCTATCAACACCTATTCTGATTCTTTGGACACCCTGAAGTTTACATTTTAATTTTACCAGGATTCGGATTAATTTCTCATATTATTAGCCAAGAAAGTGGTAAAAAGGAAGCTTTTGGTTCTTTAGGTATAATCTACGCAATGCTCTCAATTGGGTTATTGGGATTCGTTGTTTGAGCCCATCACATATTCACGGTAGGGATAGATGTCGATACACGTGCTTATTTTACATCAGCCACAATAATTATTGCTGTCCCAACCGGGATTAAAATTTTTAGTTGACTAGCTACACTCCATGGCTCACAACTAAACTATAGCCCCGCCTTATTATGAGCTTTAGGATTTGTATTTCTCTTCACCATTGGAGGTTTAACTGGAGTAGTCTTAGCAAATTCCTCAGTTGACATTATTCTTCACGACACTTACTATGTTGTAGCCCATTTTCACTATGTTCTTTCTATGGGGGCCGTCTTTGCTATTATGGCAGGTTTTATCCAGTGGTACCCCCTGTTTACAGGGTTAACCCTAAACCCACTTTGATTAAAAATTCAATTCTGTATCATATTCTTAGGAGTTAACATAACTTTTTTCCCTCAACATTTCCTCGGTCTGGCTGGAATACCTCGGCGATACTCTGATTACCCTGACGCTTACACAGCCTGAAATGTTGTCTCATCAATTGGGTCAACAATTTCATTTATTGGGGTTCTATTTTTACTCTTCATTATTTGAGAGAGTATGGTTAGTAACCGAATTGCCCTCTTTCCTCTTCAAATAACTACATCTATTGAATGATACCAAAATCTCCCCCCGGCTGAACATAGTTACGCTGAACTACCGATACTTTCGGGCTTCTAATATGGCAGATAAGTGCGATGGATTTAAGCTCCATATATAAAGGGTAACCCTTTTGTTAGAATATCTAATGGCAACATGAGCAAATTTAAGTCTTCAAGACAGAGCCTCCCCTTTAATAGAACAATTAACCTTTTTTCATGATCACGCAATATTAATTCTAATTATAATCACAGCACTAGTCAGCTACCTCCTAGCCACACTATTCTTCAATCTCAGTATTAACCGCTACTTACTTGAAGGTCAAATAATTGAGGTTATTTGAACAATTCTCCCTGCAGTTACACTTATTTTTATTGCTCTTCCCTCTCTACGCCTTCTTTACCTCCTTGATGAAGTTAGAAACCCAGCTTTAACCTTAAAATCAATTGGCCATCAATGATACTGAAGTTATGAATATTCAGATTTTTTACAAGTTGAATTCGATTCCTACATAATCCCCTACCATGAAATAAAGGAAGACGGTTTCCGCCTTCTGGATGTAGACAATCGGGTTGTACTCCCCATAAATACCCAAGTTCGCATACTTGTCACTGCTGCTGATGTCCTCCATTCTTGAACAGTCCCAGCTTTAGGGGTAAAGATTGATGCCACTCCTGGCCGACTTAACCAAACAAGTTTTTTAATAAACCGGCCTGGGTTATTCTTTGGTCAATGCTCAGAAATTTGTGGGGCAAATCACAGCTTCATACCTATTGTCATTGAAAGTGTCCCTACAAATGTATTTATTTCATGAATTACTTCTCTAAGAGAAGCTTCATCAGATGACTGAAAGCAAGTAATGGTCTCTTAAACCATTTTATAGTAACCTCGCAATTACTTCTGGTGAAAGAATTAGTTAAATTAACCTTAGTATGTCATGCTAAAATTATTAGTCCTAATCTAATATTCTTTAATTCCTCAAATAGCCCCAATCAGCTGACTCACATTATTCATCGCATTCTCAATTATTTTACTTTTATTTAATTTTGTAAACTATTACTCCTTTTTACCCAAAACGCCTGAATCTTCCGAAAAAGAAATTTCTCAAACTCCTATAACTTGAAAATGATAACAAATCTATTTTCCGTCTTTGACCCCTCAACAAGAGTAATAAACCTTTCCCTAAACTGAATCAGAACAATTCTAGGGCTAATACTAATCCCATCTATATATTGATTTATACCTTCCCGGTATAACTTATTGTGAAATAAGATTTTATTAACATTACATAACGAATTCAAAACTCTCCTAGGCCCAACAGGGCATAATGGTAGAACCTTTATATTCATTTCTTTATTCTCCCTGATTCTATTTAATAATTTTTTAGGGTTATTCCCCTATGTATTTACCAGTTCAAGCCATTTAACTTTAACATTAGCGTTAGCCCTCCCTCTCTGACTAAGCTTTATAATTTACGGATGAATTAACCATACACAACACATGTTTGCTCACTTAGTCCCACAAGGAACACCAGCTGTTTTAATGCCTTTTATGGTATGTATTGAAACAATCAGAAATGTCATTCGGCCAGGAACCTTAGCAGTACGGTTAGCCGCTAATATAATTGCAGGCCACCTCCTCCTAACCCTCTTAGGGAATACTGGGCCTAGCCTATCATACTCAATTCTGTCCCTTCTAATTGTTGCTCAAATCGCTTTATTAGTTTTAGAATCTGCGGTTGCCATTATCCAATCATACGTTTTCGCAGTTTTAAGAACTTTATATTCTAGTGAAGTTAACTAATGTCAACACATGCAAATCACCCCTATCATTTAGTAGATCAAAGCCCCTGACCTCTAACAGGAGCCATTGGGGCCTTAGTTACTGTCTCAGGCCTTTTAAGATGATTCCACCAATATAGCACTACCTTACTTTCTCTAGGAACATTAATTACTTCATTAACGATATTTCAATGATGACGAGACATCACACGAGAAGGGACATTCCAAGGGCTTCACACTTACCCAGTGACTTTAGGATTACGCTGAGGTATAATCCTATTTATTGTTTCAGAAATTTTCTTCTTCATCTCATTCTTTTGAGCATTCTTCCACAGAAGTTTATCTCCAACAACTGAATTAGGAGCTATGTGGCCACCAGCCGGAATCACTCCTTTTAACCCTTTACAAATTCCTTTATTGAATACTGCTATTCTATTGGCTTCAGGAGTTACAGTAACTTGAGCCCACCATGGATTAATAGAGGGGAATCATAGCCAAACCTTACAAGGTTTATTTTTCACTGTAATCTTAGGGATCTATTTTTCTATCCTCCAAGCATACGAATATGTTGAAGCCCCCTTCGCAATCTCGGACTCTGTCTACGGATCTACGTTCTACGTGGCCACTGGCTTTCATGGCTTACATGTTATTATTGGAACAACCTTCCTACTTATTTGCTTAATCCGACACACATTTTACCACTTTTCCGTTAACCACCATTTTGGGTTCGAGGCAGCCGCCTGATACTGACACTTTGTTGATGTAGTATGATTATTCCTATACATTTCAATCTATTGATGAGGTAGTTAATATTTATCTAGTATACATGTATAGTTGACTTCCAATCAAAAGGGCTGAATAAAAATTCAGGATAAATAATTTTAATAATTTTTTTTATTGCAACCATTGTCATCCTATTAGCCGTAGTAGTGATATTCCTAGCCTCACTCCTATCGAAAAAAACTATTACTGATCGAGAAAAAAACTCCCCATTTGAGTGTGGATTTGACCCAAAAAGATCCTCCCGACTACCCTTTTCATTACGTTTCTTCCTCATTGCAGTAATTTTTTTAATTTTCGATGTCGAAATCGCCTTACTACTCCCAATAATTATCATCTTACCCTCCTCAAACTTACTCATTTGATCTACAGTAAGAACATTCTTCCTACTAATTCTCCTAATTGGGCTATACCATGAGTGAAATCAAGGGGCCCTAGATTGAGCCCATTAGGGCTGTAGTTAAGTATAACATTTGGTTTGCATCCAAAAAGTATTGAATATCAATCTGCCTTAGAATAAGAAGCGATTTTTGCATTCAGTTTCGACCTGACCCTAGGTATCCCGGTACCCTTATTCTTTAATTGAAACCAAAATAGAGGTCTATCACTGTTAATGATAAAAATGAACTAAGCATTCCAATTAAGGAAATGAGATGCCTCAAAAAGAAGCTGCTAACTTCTTTTTTTAGCGGTTTAATTCCGTTTACATTTCGATTTATATAGTTTATAAAAACATTACATTTTCACTGTAAAAATAAAGTTTCAACTTTTATAAATATTCAAAGACTTAGCAGTCTCTTTAACATCTTCAGTGTCACGCTCTAATATAAGCTATTTGAATACAAGAGTACTAAACACAATAAAATTATTACCCACAGAATAAAACTAATTAAATAAGTCTTCAAATCATTATGCTGCCATCATTGATTAATGCCAGACCAGTTGCTTAACAACTTAAATAATCCTTGCCCCCCAAAGTATTCTCTTCAACCATGATCAAAAGATTTAACTGCTAGAGACCCTAACACTAAAGGGGCCCTACTTACCCCATAAGTGGAAATAAAAGGTAAAAATCATATAGATCCTGCAAAACTTGTTAAAAAATAAATCCGTAAAGTTTGAAGGTTATATCTTAAAGAAAACTTAGCTAACTCATAGCCTAACCAGCCCCCTAAAATTCTTACTCTTAAAGCTAAAGTTTTGAGATAAAAAGGTAAACAAATTATTACTGGAGTTGGGAATAACACTCATCTTAATATACTCCCCCCTACAACAGCCATAAAAGATAATCTCATTATACCTCGCAGTATAACCCACCCCTCATCATTTAAAGGGTGCAACGAAGCTGTATTGAAGTCCCCTCTCATTGAATAATAAACTAACCGTAATGAATAACAAACTGTTAGCCCCGTCGAAAAAAAGTACAAAATAAAACTAAAAAAATTTAAATATCTTAATGAAACAATCTCTAAAATTAAATCCTTTGAATAAAACCCTGCTAAATAAGGTATCCCACAAAGAGCTAAATTAGACAAATTAAAACATGAAGATGTCAAGGGTATCTGAATGACTAAGCCCCCTATAAAACGAATATCTTGCGAATCCTTTATATTATGAATAATAGCCCCTGCACACATAAATAAAAGAGCCTTAAATAAAGCATGTGTTAAAAGATGGAAAAAGGCTAACTTAGGGAACCCTATAGCTAAAATTCTTATCATTAACCCCAATTGACTAAGAGTTGATAGCGCAATAATTTTTTTTAAATCAAATTCAAAATTTGCCCCTAGCCCAGCCATAAATATGGTAAGACCAGCAAATAACAATAAGAAAGACCCAAAACTAGTACCAGCTAGTAACACATTAAATCGAATGAGTAAATAGACTCCAGCTGTCACCAAGGTTGAAGAATGCACTAAGGCAGAGACTGGAGTTGGAGCTGCCATGGCAGCAGGTAACCATGAGGAAAAGGGAATTTGGGCACTTTTAGTTATTGCCGCTAAAAGTATTAAAGCCCCAATAATATATATTTCTGTTCTGTTTTTTATACACTCTAAGTAAAAAATATAATTTCATCTCCCAAAATTAAGTATCCAAGCAATCGCTAATAGAAAAGCCACGTCCCCAATTCGATTGGATAAAGCAGTTAGTATCCCAGCATTATAAGACTTTACATTCTGATAATAAATAACTAATAAATAAGAGACTAACCCCAACCCATCTCAACCTAACAAAATTCTAATTAGGTTAGGGCTAATAATTAAAAATATTATTGATAACACAAATATTAATACCAGGATAATAAATCGATTAATATTATAGTCCCCTGCTATATACTCTTCTCTATAAAAAATTACTAGAGATGAAATAAATAAAACAAACCCTATAAAAATTAATGATATTCAGTCAAAAAGCAGGGTTATCACAATGGCCCCAGAATTTATCGCTAAAACTTCCCATTCAATGAAATACACAAGATCATACATTAAAAAATAAAATCCCAATCTTACTGAACTCAATGCAAGAATGAATAATACCACAAATCTAATTAAACAAATTGATAAAGTCACCACGACCTAAGACGAGAGTAACCCCATATTTTTGACACCACAAATCAAAGTTTTTCATAAACTACCTAAGTCTACAACCACAGCATGCAAGGCTCACTTTTTAAAATTAATAAATTTAAAGGAACCCAATGCAAAAATAATAATAAGTATTCCCGAGAATATCCTATAGCACAAGAGTAGCCCCCTGAATAGATCTTTCCGTGCTGACTGTAAGAATATAAGTATAATGTATAAGCAGCTCTAAAAAATGATAGTAAGCTCAAGCTTAATATGCTGACTCAAGACCATCTAACTAAACTATTTAATAAGCTAATCTCTCTTAATAAATTTAATGAAGGAGGGGCAGCTATATTACATGAGCTTAATAAAAATCACCACAAAGTCATACTTGGTATAAAATTTATTAACCCCTTATTAATTAACAATCTTCGACTTCCCAAACGCTCGTAAGAAATATTAGCCAAACAAAACAACCCTGATGAACATAACCCATGCGCAATTATTAAAGTAAAAGAACCACAGAACCCCCAATAAGTTATTGTTATCAACCCCCCTAAGACAATTCCTATATGAGCAACAGAAGAATAAGCAATTAACGCCTTTAAATCAGTTTGCCGCAAACAAATTAATCTAACTAAAACACCACCAATTAAACTAATCCCGATCCAAATAAAATTGAAAGTTAAACCTGAAATTACTAAAATCTTAAAAATCCGAAGTAACCCATAGCCCCCTAGCTTCAATAAAACACCTGCTAGAATTATTGACCCAGAGACTGGGGCCTCAACATGGGCCTTAGGAAGTCATAAGTGAACTAAAAATATAGGCATCTTAACTAAAAAAGCCAAAATTAAACATAAATATAACACACTGTAAGAAGCTGAGCCCTCAGTCAATAAAGGGAAAAACATTCTATAACTGGTTCCGTAAAGATAAAAAATACCTACCAAAAGTGGCAAAGAAGCTAGTAATGTATAAAACAAAAGATACACGCCAGCCTGCAAACGTTCGGGTTGGTACCCCCAACCTAAAATTAAAAACAAGGTTGGAATTAAACTACTCTCAAAAAATAAATAAAATATAAATAAACTTGTTGTTCTAAACGTACAGTATAATAAAATTAAAAGAGCTATCACTATAAGTAAAAAAAACCCCGAGTAGTTTCTTCTCCGAAGTACTGATTCTCTTGCGGTAACTATCAAAACACAAATTCATAAACTTAACAAGATCAAACCAAAAGAAATCACATCACATCCCAAAAAATAACTTAAATTCCCAAAAAATGAACTGAACACATTTAAAAATAAGAACCCGAACGTAATCAAAAACAATAAAGACTGAACCATTCACCATGCATTTTGCATAAAACATAAAGGGATCAAAAAAACTAAAGAAAATAAAATTTTTAACATTGTAAAATTCTGAAAGATTGGAAATAATCATTTCCGTGAGTACGAATTATAGAGACAAGAATTGAAAGCCCTAAAGCCCCTTCACAAACAGAAAATGTTAAAAAAATTATTCTAAAAAATAATTCATAATTCATTAAATTTAAATATATGAAACTAATTAAAAATAATCTCAAAACTATAAACTCAAGTCTTAATAACGTTAAGAGCAAGTGCTTTCGTTTAGAAACAAAGACCCATCCCCCACAAATAAATATAAATACCGGCAAGCCTCAATAAAAAGATATTAACATTAGTTTTAATAGTTTAAAAAAAACATTGGTCTTGTAAACCAAAAATAAGAATTTTTCTTTTAAAACTTCAGAGAAAGAAGAAACCTCCTATCATTAGTCCCCAAAACTAATATTTTAAATAAACTATTCTCTGTATTTATCAATTAACCCTTATAACTCTAACAGCAACTGCTAGCCTCGTTTTTACTCAAATAACCCACCCCCTAGCTATAGGCCTTATATTACTTGTTCAAACACTCTTAATCTGCTTATTAACAGGGTTAATAACTCAAAGATTTTGATTTTCCTATGCCCTGTTCCTAGTTTTTTTAGGGGGAATACTAGTTCTATTTATTTACGTGACAAGCCTGGCCTCAAATGAAATCTTTAGCCTTTCCATAAAAATAATTCTCCTCTCTCTATTACCCTTAACCGCCCTGATACTAACCTTTTTAACAGTAGATAACTCCCTTTGAATAACTAATTTATTTAATAATGACACCCTAATAATTAATAGAACTCTCATACACCAAGAAGCTGCGACCACCCCCTTATTAAAATTATATAATCAACCTACAAGCCTTATTACTTTAATACTAGTATTATATTTATTCCTCACATTAATTGCAGTAGTAAAAATTACGAGCATTACCTACGGACCTCTCCGATCAGGAAACTAATGAATAAACCATTACGAACCAGCCACCCCCTCTTTAAAATTGCCAACAGTGCTCTTGTGGATCTCCCCGCTCCTTCAAATATTTCAACCTGATGAAACTTCGGGTCATTACTAGGTCTTTGTTTAATTATTCAAATTGCTACCGGATTATTCTTAGCAATACACTATACTGCCCATATCGATTTAGCTTTCACAAGTGTAGCCCATATCTGCCGTGATGTTAATTACGGATGACTTCTACGAACTTTACACGCAAATGGGGCCTCCTTCTTTTTCATTTGTCTTTACCTTCATGTAGGCCGAGGAATATACTATGGTTCTTATATATACCTTCAAACATGAATAGTGGGAGTAACCCTCCTATTCTTAGTTATAGGAACAGCTTTTATAGGGTATGTATTACCCTGAGGGCAAATATCCTTCTGAGGGGCTACAGTAATTACCAACCTCCTTTCTGCTGTTCCTTACTTAGGGACAGATTTAGTTCAATGAGTTTGAGGGGGATTTGCCGTTGATAATGCAACCCTAACTCGATTCTTTACATTCCATTTTCTTCTACCTTTTATTGTAGCAGCAGCAACAATAATCCACCTATTATTTCTTCATCAAACTGGCTCTAACAACCCCCTCGGCCTAACCAGTGACGTGGACAAGATCCCCTTCCATCCATACTTCTCTTTTAAGGATATCGTTGGATTCTTAGCCTTAGCTATAATCTTAATCCTATTAACTCTACTTGACCCTTATTTATTAGGAGACCCGGATAATTTCACCCCGGCTAACCCTTTAGTAACCCCTGTCCATATTCAACCTGAATGATATTTCCTATTTGCTTATGCAATTCTACGATCTATCCCTAATAAACTGGGGGGTGTAATCGCCTTAGTATTATCAATTGCCATTCTAATAATTCTCCCATTTACTAATAAAAGTAATTTCCGAGGGATACAATTCTACCCAATTAACCAAATTTTATTCTGATCCCTTCTAATCATCGTAATCTTATTAACTTGAATCGGGGCTCGACCTGTTGAAGACCCCTACGTAATTGTTGGCCAGATTCTAACAGTACTTTACTTCGCTTACTACATTATTAACCCACTTATATTTAAGGTATGAGACCAACTTCTTAAGTAGTTAAGAAGCTTTATGAAAAGCATATGTTTTGAAAACATAAGACAGGAGTTTAATTCTTCTATTAACTTTACTAAAAAAAATACACTAAAATAAAATAGATATGACAAAGACCTTAAGCCCAATAAATAAAAATAAATAATTCAAAGATAAAGGTAAAAAACTCTTTCAAGCCAAATACATTAACTTATCATAACGAAAACGAGGAAGAGTGCCCCGTGCTCAAATAAATATAAAGGCTAAGAATGTTAATTTAACAAAAAAAATCGGGCTATAAGTGTCTGCCCCTAAAAAAATAACGCAAAATAACATTCTTATAAATAGAATTCTGGCATATTCTGCAAGAAAAATTAATGCAAACCCCCCTCTTCTGTACTCTACATTAAACCCAGATACCAACTCTGACTCCCCTTCAGCAAAATCAAAAGGCGTCCGATTTGTCTCAGCTAAACAAGATGCAAATCACCCCAATGCCAAAGGAAAAGTTAAACATAAAAACCAAGTATACTGTTGGAATTCTCCAAAATCTCTTAAGCAATACCCCCCAATTAGAAAAACAAAAGATAACAAAATCAATGCTAAACTTACCTCATAAGAAATCGTTTGAGCTACAGCCCGTAAACCCCCTAATAACGCATAGTTTGAATTTGATGCTCAACCAGCAATTATCACAGTATAAACCCCTAAGCTAGTACAAGCTAAAAAAAAGATTAAACCCAAATTAAAAGTGTATAGCCCTACTAAATATGGCATTACTATTCACACCACCAAAGCCAAAAATAATCTAAAAACTGGAGAAAAATAGTAAGGTAAATAATTTGAAAAAACAGGGTAAGTTTGTTCCTTAGTAAATAACTTAATCGCATCACAAAAAGGCTGTGGGATCCCAGCAAACCCTACCTTATTCGGGCCCTTCCGAAGCTGGATATACCCTAAAACCTTACGCTCCAGCAACGTTAGAAAAGCTACTCCGACCAAAACACAAATAATCAAAATTAAACTGCCAACTAAAGGTAATAAACAATCATATATATACAAGTTCTACCTGTAAAACTTATTCACATTTATGAATTCTAAATTCATTGCACTTATCTGCCAAAGTAGATATTAATATTTATCAACATCAAAAGAATTATTTATTCCCAATGCTTGGTCCTTTCGTACTAAAGCATCAATTTTAATTAAGGATAGAAACCGACCTGGCTTACACCGGTCTGAACTCAGATCATGTAAGGATTTAAAGGTCGAACAGACCTAAACTTTGAACATCTACACCCAAAATTACCCTTAATCCAACATCGAGGTCGCAACCCTTTTTGTCGATAAGAACTCTCGAAAAAGATTACGCTGTTATCCCTAAGGTAACTTAGTCTTATAATCATTACTAATGGATCATCAATTCATACATAAATGTACCTAAACTAAAAAGAGTTTATTATATCTTCCTGTCACCCCAACAAAATATTTATACCACTATTATAAAAAAACTTCTAAATCAATAATAACATTTAAATATAAAGCTCTATAGGGTCTTCTCGTCCTCTAACATCATTTAAGTCTTTTGACTTAAAGGATAAATTCTATTTTCATTTATACTGAGACAGTCAATACCTCGTCCAACCATTCATTCCAGCCTCCAATTAAAAGACTAATGATTATGCTACCTTTGCACGGTCAAAATACCGCGGCCCTTCAAATTTTTTAAATTCAGTGGGCAGGTCAGACTTTAAATTATTATCAAAAAGACATGTTTTTGTTAAACAGGCGAGTATTTATTTGCCTAATTCCTTAATATAACCTTCCATTAAATTAAAAATAAACATTTTTTATACTAATTTTATCATTATTACTAAATTTTTAAAGTTAAAACTTTCATCCTAATGAACAACTTAAACGCAAAGAAAATTTTATAACACAAAACTTAAATTATAACATCCTTTTATTGATGGCTAATTCTAAGCCTACAAAACCTTTTATGTTTACACACTCCTTATAAGTTATACCCTGAAGCTTATCCCCCAATGTATTAGGTTTAACTCATGACTAATTCGTAAAGTAAATAATCACATGTTAAACCCTGAATTAAATTCATTTCTTAGGAAACCAGATATCTTAAGGAACGGATAACGTTTCATTACTAATTAATTATTATTAATAATTATTCTACATTAACTAACATAACTAATTAGCTCTCCTTAAATCGGGACCTATTAATATTAATAAAATTTTTAATAAACCCTGATACACAAGGTACGATAAATAAAATCTACTTTCCCAAAATTATATTTTCAATTTATTTCAATCAACCTCTCACAATACAATTTAACTATTACTAAATTAATTTTATTTATATCCTATACACAAACCTTTATTTATAAAAATGATTTTATTAAAAAAACTATTTTATCAAATTTCTATAGTAAGATAAAAATTATCAAAATAAACTGAATCGCACAGTGACTTCTCAGTGTAAATGAAATGCTTAACTAATCAAGCTCTACTTTGACTTTCCAGGTGCACCTTCCGGTACACCTACTATGTTACGACTTATCTCGCCTTAAAGAACGAGAGCGACGGGCGATGTGTGCATGTTTTAGAGCTAAAATCAAACTACCTTAATAAATTGAATTACTATCAAATCCACCTTCAAATAACTTTTGCAAGTCATTATCCGTATTAAATATATTTATTGTAACCCATCTCCACTTAATCATAAACTGCACCTTGACCTGACATCATTTTTAATAAAAATTTAAGAAAATTTGAACCTTTCAAGGATATTCTGACGACGGAGGTATACAAGCTGAAACTAAATTAAGTAAGGTACTACGTGGATTATCGATTACGGGACAGGTTCCTCTGAAAAGACTAAAACACCGCCAAATTCTTTGAGTTTCAAGAACATAACTATTACTACTCAAGTATGACAGTTTTACGTTTAAAATAATAGGGTATCTAATCCTAGTTTACTATTTAAATTTCATAGCTTCTACACAATAAATAAGAAATTATTTAGTCTTAAAATTTCACCTAATAAGACTATAATTAATTTCTATAACTTAACATATAACTATAAACTAATAATATTCACTTGCCCCCTCCGTGTAACCGCGGCGGCTGGCACGATTTTTGCCGGAACTATAAAATATTACTAATTCCAAACTTCTTTGATTAATAAAATTAAACACTGCGAATAAATTTTAAATATAAATTCATTGAGAATCAATATAAAGCACGCAACAACTAACATGTGAAACAAATTTTAAGTAAATTGTTAAGTAAGAATAAAACTTTTAACCCAAAATTAAATTCTCCGGTTCAGCCCCTGCTAATCAATTGGGATATACTATTAATGAACAATAAAAAGTAAGAAAAAAATCCGCGTACTCCCCCCTTTTTTAGCGAACTTTTACCTAAAATATTTGGCTATTTTAGTTACATTTAAAGTTTATTTTAAATTACTGGGATGCTTAATTAATAAACTAACAAGTCGTTAGCTTATTGGCATGCAAATAAGTATTAATTATCCTCAAAGAATGAAAAGGTTCTTTTTTTTAGATTAAAAGAAACTTTTCATACATTAATATGTCTATTTTTATATAATTTTGACTTCTTTACTAAACACTAATGGCTTAATATTTATAAATTATTGATTAATAATTACATATTTTTAATATTTAATATAAGAATTTAATATATATATATCTAATTATTAGATAACGTTATATATATATAAGGTACTAATATATATATAAATAATTTATTTTATAATAGATCTTTATTTCTTTCTAATAAGCATAATATTTATATAGATATTATATATTTAAATTAAATTCTTATTATACTCCCCTTAAATTTACCCCCCAAAACCACATTCATGATTAAACACTTTGACAGCATTTATTTTAGTAAATTTAAAAAGGGAGAAATTTCAAAAAAAAAGTCTTATTACTGATACCTCTCCTCAAAATTCGGCAAATTTACTAAATCTAGAGCACTAGATTCACCTAAAGGCAATTTAAAAGAAACAACCCAAAACTTTAAAATATTCTATAAATGTAAGGAACATGTTTAAAAAAATATTTGGCTATTTTAGAAACATTGATCACTTACAAAAAAACATGAGACCCCGAACTATAAGCCCTCAAACCCCCCTGGAACCCCTTTTAGTAAATCCTAAAAAAGGGGTTCCCTGAGAGCCTCCGGCTTTAAGTGAAGACCTCTGGCCTACAAAAAACATGAGACCCCGAACTATAAGCCCTCAAACCCCCCTGGAACCCCTTTTAGTAAATCCTAAAAAAGGGGTTCCCTGAGAGCCTCCGGCTTTAAGTGAAGACCTCTGGCCTACAAAAAACATGAGACCCCGAACTATAAGCCCTCAAACCCCCCTGGAACCCCTTTTAGTAAATCCTAAAAAAGGGGTTCCCTGAGAGCCTCCGGCTTTAAGTGAAGACCTCTGGCCTACAAAAAACATGAGACCCCGAACTATAAGCCCTCAAACCCCCCTGGAACCCCTTTTAGTAAATCCTAAAAAAGGGGTTCCCTGAGAGCCTCCGGCTTTAAGTGAAGACCTCTGGCCTACAAAAAACATGAGACCCCGAACTATAAGCCCTCAAACCCCCCTGGAACCCCTTTTAGTAGAAAGCCTGGGTTGACGACGCCTAATAAAAGAGCTACCCTACTGGAACT